TTGGTCGTTATTGAAGATGGGATTCTATGAGAGCAATAAAATAATAAATAAGTATGAATATAACAAGAGAAAGGGGAATAATAGAGAAAAAGTTATACAAAGCTATATATGAGTGATCCCCACACTCTTTTTTTTTATTTCTTTTATTTCAATTTCATTAATTGAATTTCGTTTGATTAAGACGAAGTTCCGTAAAAACCTCCGCCTTCTTTGAAATATCATGAACAGTTCCTGTAGGTTGAGCGCCTTTTTCAAGGAAATATAGAATAGCAGGAACATTTGAATAAGTTTGATTCTTTATCGGATCATAAAAACCCACTTTCTGAAGATCTCTTCCTTCTCTTCGGGATCGAACATCAATTGCAACGATTCGATAGACGGCTCATTGGGATAGATGTAGATGAACAATACCCCCCCTAGAAACGTATAAGAGGTTTTCTCCTCGTACGGCTCGAGAAAAAATGATTCGAAGTTATGGCTAGGTATCGAATTCTAATGGCAAATAGATCCATAAAATCATCAAATCAATTAGACTATGATTTAAGTCTTTTTTTTTTTTTTCTTCTTTCTCGAAAAAGAAAAATCATTTGTACTCATAACTCAAGTTGGATAACTCCCAAATAGCTCAAAGAAAACCCTTAGGCATTTCATTTATTGAGTGGTCTCTAACCCCCTTTTTTTGTCTCGTTTAGAATCCATTTTGATTCTTCATTCTGATCTAGTTGTTGAGACAATTGAAAACGGTATTTCCTTGTTCCAGGATCCTTTATCTTTACTTTGAATCATTGGGTTTAGACATTACTTCGGTGATCTTTAATCGTTTCAAAATGGCAGCAACATACCTTTTTTTTTATTTCTTTCTATCAAAGAATCATAGAACGGTTGATTCACGCGTGCTACTTGATCAAAAGAGTTTTACCAATTCCAACAAAATTTCCTTTTGGATTTGAAACTTGCTCGAATTGGATTCTTTCAATTTCTATATCGAAGATATACTTACGAAGTTATTCCAACTTATTGATTGGCACTAACCCTAGATCCTTGCCCCTGAGAAATGAATCAATCCTTTCTACTCGAGCTCCATCATATCATGTACTATTTACATTACACCCCAAATGGGGGTTCTAGTGGAACAGAACAAAGGATGTCGAGCCAAGAGCACTTTCATTCCTATATAATCTAAAATGGTGGATGTAAGAATCCACAGCTGATCATGTCTTTCAAGTCGCACGTTGCTTTCTACCACATCGTTTCAAACGAAGTTTTACCATAACATTCCTCTAGTTTGGAACCGGTATGTAATTGATTCAATTATGGAATCATGAGTAGTCATTGGTTCAGTCGGTACATAGTAATCCATACTTTTTTCCTGGATGGGTAGATATTTTTCTGAAGAAGTCTCAGCAAGAATTCAACTTAATCCCGTATGAATGCAACATTTTTTTTTTATTATTTATAAATAACACAAATATAAATAACACGAATAAATAAGTTCTTTTTGAATCTGCATCTTTGAGTGACTCAATAGGATAGATTCACCAATCTCACACGTCTTCAAGTACCAAGGACTCATAAGAAATCATTAAAAATATTTAATTGAAAAAATTTCCTACTTCGACATCATTAGTTGAATAATGTTTTACAGTAAGTACTGCATTTTATTTTGATCATCATAAGAGAGAGAAATCTATGTTTCTTTTCGAATTGAACCATCATCAATGATTTAAAGCATATAGATAGATCGAAAAGCAAATCCAATTTCTTTCTTTTTTTGTGGAGTGGATAAAAAAGACTTATATGTAAGGGAAGATTTAGGTCATTATTCTTTCATCTGATTGATAAAATCAGAATTGAAAGAATAGGGGATTTCTGTATCTATCAGAGAAACTGAACAATTGTCACTGGAAGTAATTAAATTATGGATATTCTATGTTAAATATTTGGATCATAAATCTTTTTCACAAAAATCGAAACACCGTTGTCACTGAAATAGAATGATAACAATACATACATATAAGCATTTCTTCGTTTTATACGTATTTGACTTGCGGTTCAGTAATTTTTCTGTAATCTTTCCATAAAGTAAAGTGAGTAGAGTGTCTGAATCACCCCCTGCCTCAATTGTTACATAGATTTCTAATCATTCTCATTAGAGCCAAAGACAAAATACCTAAAAATGAGGTTCAAAGAAAATACATCTGTTACATATGGAATTGATTGTTAATGAGATTCGGATAGACATAGATATTCAAATTTATACCTTCTATTGCTGTTTAAGTCCTATCTACTCCCCTCTATGGGGATGATGAATATGAATCATAAATCAAATAAGGCTCTTCTTTTATGGGATGCTAGACGAGCTAGTCTAGGTACAAAGACTAAGAGGTCCAGATTAAGTTGTTGTTCCTATTTTTTATTTTACCCTAACCCAGTCGTAAGACACTTAATCCCGTTGATTGAATTCAATTAGTAACACGAAACCCCTCTTGTTTAAAATTCA